ATCGTATTGATTCTTATCAAAGAAACACAGGATTAACCGAAGCTGTTCAAACAGGCACAGGTCGACTAAACGGTATTCCCATAGCAATTGGAGTTATGGATTTTCAGTTTATGGGGGGTAGTATGGGATCCGTAGTAGGCGAGAAAATCACCCGCTTGATCGAGTATGCTACCAATCAATTTTTACCTCTTATTCTAGTGTGTGCTTCCGGAGGAGCACGTATGCAAGAAGGAAGTTTGAGCTTGATGCAAATGGCTAAAATATCTGCTGCCTTATATGATTATCAATCAAATAAAAAGTTATTCTATGTATCTATTCTTACATCTCCTACTACTGGTGGGGTGACGGCTAGTTTTGGGATGTTGGGGGATATCATTATTGCCGAACCTAATGCCTACATTGCATTTGCTGGTAAAAGAGTAATTGAACAAACATTGAATAAGACAGTACCTGAAGGTTCACAAGCGGCTGAATATTTATTCCATAAGGGCTTATTCGATCCAATCGTACCACGTAATCCTTTAAAGGGTGTTTTGAGTGAGTTATTGAAGCTTCACGCCTTTTTTCCTTTGAATTCAAATTCCATTAAGTAGTTAAATTATTTTATTTGGAGTGAAAAAAATAGTTAGTTTATCGGAATCAAAGTCAAAATCCGAAGAATGTATTTTTTCTTTGGTGACATAAGATTTAATTAAAAATTTATAAAATAAAGAATCATGTGGACAATTCTTTTTTTATACCGATATTACTGATTAGTAATCAGGACTATCAACAAGATAAAAAAAAAAGAAAATTCTGCCTTATGCGAAATTCAAATTAGGCAAATAAACCGAATTTTCTTTTTCCTTTTTGCTGTGTATGTATATATAATTCAAATATAGAAAATATAGCTATAGAGCATCCTTTCTCCCGAGAAATCTCTATTTTGCCTAAGAATCCCTCTTGTTGGATCGAATTCTAGTGAATCTTTCGAGAAAATTTCTAATTAAATAAAATCAAAATTGGAATTCAAATGATAAGACAAGAATGAATTTTATCATACATATATTTTTCTATTTCATGTAGAAAGATGAATAAGTCTTATTTATTTAATTATACATATACATTCTTTAATTAGACATTCCTTGCATTTCTTTATTATATATACTCACTTAGATATACTTAGTATAATTATATACGAATTATAATTATTATAAGATATCTTTATAACAGGTACAAATATTACATCGAGGTACCCATTCTATGACAAACTTACCCTCTATTTTTGTGCCTTTAGTAGGCCTAGTATTTCCGGCAATTGCAATGGCTTCTTTATCTCTTCATGTTCAAAAAAACAAGATTGTTTAGATCCGACGGGTCCCAATCTCATCTATTTTTTTAATACTTAGATATAGATAACACGGATATCTATTTAATAGAATATGGTGTAACATACGGCTTCTTCCAAACATAAATGAGGGGGCTATTATGTATGCGTAACTATATGATATGGGTAAATGAGTTATGGCTATATTCAAATAGATCGGAATCGAGGCGGATATCTGAAATGTAAAGTCAATGTATCTTATCTATATGGATGTAGATATCTATGGGAGATCATATAAAGTGAATGTTATTATTTTAGCCCTAACCAATTTGATCAATTACTCCTAAAGAGTTACATCAGAATGGCACTAGTTGATGAGAGTTACTTCGGGAATAAAAAAAGGAAAATAAAATCCATTTGGACTATTTTCTCAATTCCAATAAAATGTAACTGGATCTAGTATGAGTTCGCAATCAAAACATAGATGGATAAAACTTATAGTGGGGTCTCGAAAAATAAGTAATTTCTGCTGGGCCTTTATCCTTTTTTTAGGTTCATTAGGATTCGTATTGGTTGGAACTTCCAGTTATCTCGGGAAGAATTTGATATCTTTAGTTCCGTCTCAGGAAATCCATTTTTTCCCACAGGGGATCGTGATGTCTTTCTACGGGATCGCGGGTCTCTTTATTAGTTCCTATTTGTGGTGCACAATTTTGTGGAATGTGGGTAGTGGCTATGATCGATTCGATAGAAAAGAAGGAATGGCGTGTATTTTTCGTTGGGGATTTCCTGGAAAAAATCGTCGTATCTTCCTACGATTCCGTATAAAAGATATTAAGTCCATCAGAATAGAAGTTAAAGAAGGGGGGATTTTTGATCGTCGTACCCTTTGTGTGGAAGTCAAAGGACGGGGGAACCTTCCCTTGACGCGTAGTGAAGAGAATTTGACTCGGCGAGAAATTGATCAAAAAGCTACCGAATTGGCCTATTTCTTGCGCGTACCACTTGAAGTAGTTTTAAATTAACTTGAACTGAAGAATAAATTCTTTCTCAGTGGGAGGGGAAAAATTCAAGAATTCTCTTTTCTTTCTATAGCATAGCTTAAGGTTTTGTTTTTTTCAAAACGTTCATTCGAGCCAAAATAGACATATACGGAAGGGCCATAAAACGAAACTTTTTTGTCCGAAAAAATGGTTTTTTTATGTGTAGTGTATGGAAATTCACTCAACTCAATTCAGTGAAAAACAAGTAACAAATCGAAATAATGGATTCATCTTGTATATCAAAACATTTCGGAATAAAGAATTTATCTTTTTATTTTCAATATGAATTGATACATTAGATACAGATAGATCATATCTTGTAAATGATCTCTCCTTTCTTTTGTGTTTCTTAATGATCAAAGGATTGGATCTCTTATAAGGAAAACTTTTCTGTCTTTGTCTTGTTTTTCTACTCATTTTTGATCATGACATCACAATATTCTTCATAAATAGAAATCTCTCCCCATTTTTACTGTGGGGTGGCTGGCGAATTTTTTTTTCAAAATAGAAACTATTTTGACAGAAGGGGAGTTCCTTTGGTTCGAAATCCGAATAATATTCATTGAAGTTGAAGTGGTTCTTTCAGGAATTCATCGAAAGGGCTTCGAATTTGATCAATGGAGGTATCTGGAAACAAGATTTTTTGAATTATTTCTTCATTCGAATTCGAAGTTCGAAGGGGGCTCTTATTCTATTTCTGTATTCTTTCTAGATTCAAGGACTAACCGCTGAATCACAAATAAAAAACAAATAAAAAATATGAAATAGATTCATAGGTTAGATGCCTTGTAATAGAACTTATGGTTGATAGAAAAATCAAATATTAGATCACATAAATTCGACGAATCAGGTGGGTTCATTAAGAATTCCAATTTACAGATGAAAAAATGGCAAAAAATAAATTATTTCTTCCTCTTCTATATCTTACATCTATAGTATTTTTGCCCTGGTGGATCTCTCTCTCATTTAATAAAAGTCTTGAATCTTGGGTTACTAATTGGTGGAATACTAGGCAATCTGAAACTTTTTTGACTGATATTCAAGAAAAGAGTATTCTAGAAAAATTCATAGAATTAGAAGAACTCTTACTCTTGGACGAAATGATAAAAGAAGACCCGGAAACAGATCTACAAACGCTTCGTATCGGAATCCACAAGGAAACGATCCAATTGATCAAGATGCACAACGAGGATCATATCCATACGATTTTGCACTTATCGACAAATATAATCTGTTTCATTATTTTCAGTGGTTATTCTATTCTGGGTAATGAAGAACTTGTTATTCTTAACTCTTGGGTTCAAGAATTCCTATATAACTTAAGTGACACAATAAAAGCTTTTTCTATTCTTTTATTAACTGATTTATGTATCGGATTCCATTCACCCCATGGTTGGGAACTTATGATTGGCTATGTCTACAAAGATTTTGGATTTGCTCATAATGACCAAATTATATCTGGTCTTGTTTCCACTTTTCCAGTCATTCTAGATACAATTTTTAAATATTGGATCTTTCGTTATTTAAATCGTGTATCTCCATCACTTGTAGTGATTTATCATTCAATGAATGACTGATCCAACTATAATATGTTACATAAGCAAAACATTTAAAAACGTACTTACTCTTTCGACCGAGACGAGGATTTCTCCTATTCCTATATTCCAGTAAAATTATTTCAGTAAATAGCAGAATTGTGGATAGGGACTATACAAGCGACCTACCTAATTTTATTGTAGAAATTTTCGGGATCAATGATTGGACCATGCAAATTAAAAATACCTTTTCTTGGATAAAGAAAGAGATTACTCGCTCTATTTCCGTATCGATGATGATATATATCATAACTCGGACATCCATTTCAAATGCATATCCCATTTTTGCACAGCAGGGTTATGAAAATCCACGAGAAGCGACCGGGCGGATTGTATGTGCCAATTGCCATTTAGCTAATAAGCCCGTGGAAATTGAGGTTCCACAAGCGGTACTTCCTGATACTGTATTTGAAGCAGTTGTTCGAATTCCTTATGATATGCAAGTGAAACAAGTTCTTGCTAATGGTAAAAGGGGGGGTTTGAATGTGGGGGCTGTTCTTATTTTACCTGAGGGGTTTGAATTAGCCCCCCCCGATCGTATTTCGCCCGAGATGAAAGAAAAGATAGGCAATCTGTCTTTTCAAAACTATCGCCCCACTAAAAAAAATATTCTTGTTATAGGTCCTGTTCCTGGTCAGAAATATAGTGAAATAACCTTTCCTATTCTTTCTCCAGACCCCGCTACTAATAAAGATGTTCACTTTTTAAAATATCCCATATATGTAGGCGGGAATAGAGGAAGGGGCCAGATTTATCCTGACGGGAGCAAGAGTAACAATACAGTTTATAATGCTACAGCGGCTGGTATAGTAAGTAAAATCATACGAAAAGAAAAAGGGGGATATGAAATAACCATAACAGATGCGTCGGATGGACGTCAAGTGGTTGATATTATCCCCCCAGGACCCGAACTTCTTGTTTCAGAGGGCGAATCTATCAAACTTGATCAGCCATTAACGAGTAATCCTAATGTGGGTGGATTTGGCCAAGGGGATGCGGAAATAGTACTTCAAGATCCATTACGTGTCCAAGGCCTTTTGTTCTTCTTGGCATCTG